TAACCAGTTATTTCGGTTTTCTACTAGCGGCTTTAACTATAACGTCAGCTCTATTGATTGGTCTGAGCAAAATACGACTTATTTAAAATTAATATTTGAAAAACAAAATCCATAAAAAGAAATGAAATCAATCATTAGTTACTTAACGCGTCAATTGTCCATTCTTGGTCATTGAGATTCGTGCCAATTCGGATTAATATTTAGGTATAGATATTACCTATTTTTTTCTCCTTTCAAACAAAATGAAATGATTGAAGTTTCTCTATTTGGAATCGTGTTAGGCCTAATTCCTATTACTTTGGCTGGATTATTCGTAACTGCATATTTACAATACAGGCGGGGTGATCAGTTGGACCTTTGATTAATTAACATCTCCTTTTTGAATTGACCTCCTCGTTTACAGGAGGTCAAATTCCGATTGCTGTACAAGTTACTGAATTTATTTCACGATCTAAGAAAGAAAAAAATCACGCTCTGTAGGATTTGAACCTACGACATCGGGTTTTGGAGACCCACGTTCTACCGAACTGAACTAAGAGCGCTTTCTAGATAAGACCCTAAAGAAAAGGATTCTCTTTTGTTTTGAATCGATCTCAACGGATCCCTCGTTACTGCTCTTTTGTATTTTTTGTCTTTTGAACAGTAATAAGTAGGGATGACAGGATTTGAACCCGTGACATTTTGTACCCAAAACAAACGCGCTACCAAGCTGCGCTACATCCCTTCAATTTCTCTACAGTGTCATTGTAGAGAATTCCTGTCTTGTTTTCCACATTGTTATTTTCTCCACAGATATACATAAAATTTATGCCCATTTCGTCTTTTTGGTTTCATTTAACATATAAATAATAGTAAAAGACTTGTATACATATGAAATACAGAACCCACCGTAAAAGTATATATATAAATTATTTAGGAAATACTCGGTAAGTAGGGGGTATTTTTTTCTGTTTTAATAAAAATAAAAGAAAAATATGATTTATTTAATAGATTATTGTATAATTCAATTAGGGATTCTGTGTACAACTAGAAGAGGTCCTTAACTACATATCTGATCATATATGCATTATTTTTATGTATTACAATAAAAGAAGGAGGGTTTTGAATGCGAGATCTAAAAACATATCTCTCCGTGGCACCAGTTCTAAGCACGTTATGGTTTGGAGCTTTAGCGGGTTTATTGATAGAGATTAATCGTTTTTTTCCGGATGCGTTGACATTCCCCTTTTTTCATTCTAGTTATTGACATGGAAAGGAATTAAAAAGATTAAAGATACAATCAAATATTTGTGACTAATCCCCCCCTCTTTTCTCTTTTTTCCCTTTTTAGAATTTAGAATAAGGGAGGAAAGAGAAAGAATCAAAACGGATTCAATGTCTGTGAGACTCAGATTCAAGTTTGAATTACATGAATATCGGAATGGGGTAGAATAGAAATGTGGGTCTAAGGCAAGAGTTTTTTACAACTGTATTTCAATTTGTAAATAGAGTTTAGAAATCATTGTATTATTTACATTTTCTACGATTTTCATTACTTTATTGATTATTGATCTTTTAGATTTGAAGTGAGTAACTTATATTTTTTCCTGCCTTTCTTCTTCGTTTCAAATTGAAAATAGAAGAGTTGAGTAAATCAAAAATTAAAAGGAGGTTCATGGCCAAGGGTAAAGATGTCCGACTAAGGGTAATTTTGGAATGTACCGCTTGTGTCCGAAACGGTGCTAATAAGAGTAAGAGATCGATGGGCATTTCCAGATATATTACTCAAAAGAACCGACAGAATACGCCTAATCGATTAGAATTGAGAAAATTCTGTCGCTATTGTTCCAAACATACCATTCATGGGGAGATAAAAAAATAGAGTACCTCCTTTCAAGGAAATAGAAAAAATAACATTATATATAACTATAACATATATAAAAAAAATCCTATTTCTGAATTCTAATTCATTTTAACCAAAATAGGATTTTCTGGATAAGGAATAAACAAACAAACCATGGATAAATCCAAGCGACCTTTTCTTAAATCCAAGAGAACTTTTCGTAAGCGTTTGCCCCCGATTGAATCGGGGGATCGAATTGATTATAGAAACATGAGTTTAATTAGTCGGTTTATTAGTGAACAAGGAAAAATATTATCTAGACGGGTGAATAGATTGACCTTGAAACAACAACGATTAATTACTACTGCCATAAAACAAGCTCGTATTTTATCTTTGTTACCCTTTCTCAATAATGAGAAACAATTTGAAAGAACCGAGTCGGCCCCCAGAACTACTGGTCTTAGAACTAGTAATAACTAGCCGCCTTACTCTTTCTTCACTAAAATTATAATTCCAACCCTCCTTTGAGTTCGGATTGGTATTTTTTTTGCTCGAAAGATCCGAGAATCTAGATTGAATTATCGTGTCGTAATATAAATACTAAATCGGAAAAGAATAAACTTTTTTATTGAACGTGTTTATTCATTTTGAATATTTTAAAATATTTACTCATAGTAATTTTTATTCTATCCTCCCGGAGTTCATTCTCCGGGGAACTCCGTTTAAATTATTCCGGTGGATTCTACTTCGTTTATGATCTCATTGGAAATCATGTAAAGAGAATTCCTATTGAATATAGCTATTTGTGCAAGTATTTTACGATTAAGAAGCAACTGTTTATTATATAGATCGTGTATTAATCTACTATAACTATAAGTTACTCTATTTTCGCGAATTACTGCGTTTATTCGAGTGATCCACAAACGACGAAAATTTCGCTTTTGCCTATCCCTATCCCGATGAGCCGAAACCAAAGCTCTTATTTTCTGTTGAGTAATAGTTCGAGTAAGTCTTGAATGAGCTCCTCGAAAGCTTGATGCAAATAAACGAATTTTTGTTCTACGTCTCCGAGCTACATATCCCCGTTTAATTCTAGTCATTGAATAAATGAACCTTTGATGAATAACTAATTGATTTCCGTTCTTTCAGTTATTCTTTTCCCCTTTCCTAGTCTTTTAATAACAAAACGGATTTTTCCAATGTATAAAATTAAAATTCCAATGGCTTTGGCTACTATAACCTCCCCGACCACGATTTTTTTAGATATTTCACTGCGAAATACGAAATTGTCTTCTGTTAGGTGTCTAAAAATAGAGTAAATAAAAAAATAAAAGTGGGTTCCATCGTTTTTATGGTTACTTCTTAAACGGTGAGGTCTTTTCTATACACCGGAGCCTTTACTTTATGTTATTGGGAACTTGTATAGTTCCCACTCTTTGGCTCTACCCATGAATTATCCAGTAAAGTAATAGGTCTTTCACAATGAGATCTACCTATACAGTAACGGTATTTAATTATGAAAGTTAGCTGGGTAGCTGACCCTGTTAGTCCGTTCTTGCCAAAGTGGGGACCTAATCTTTTTGTTTTTAAAATAAGATTTCTTCCGCTTAATGGATAACCGTTTGCTATCAATGGAGAATTGAGGTGATTGGATTTGCACCAACGAAAACCATAAATTTCATACACAATGAAGAGATATGATAGATTTTTTTATATTTTATTTTTTATATATAGTGGATGAAATTCCTTCTTCCATTCTATCCTATTCAGCGGTACTGATCCTTGATACTGTAAAAGTTCTTTTTTTGTGCCAGCTCACGATCTAAACGAGTCGCACATACACCCTAGTACATGTTCCTCGGCGCTGAGGGCATCCCCGAAGCGCAGGGGATTTGGTGACATTTTTTATTGGCTGTCTTGTATTTCTAATAAGTTGTTTAATCGTTGGCATGTTGAATCATATACATAATGAATGGGCTGGTTTAGATTAATCCTAACCGGATGATTTGATTATGAATTACTTATATTTAAAAGAATTAAGAACCTCGGAGATTAAATTTCATGCATGGATTTGCGTGAAATCCATGTATGTTACATTATTTTCATTCAACTGCTACAAGATCAATAATTCCATAAGCTTGTGCTTCTGTTGCTGACATAAAAACATCTCTTTCCATGTCTTCGGATACAACCCATAATGGTTTACCCGTTCTTTGTACATAAACCCTTGTGATGGTTTCACGCAGTTTCAGCAGTTCTTCCGCTTCCAAGATAAATTCTCCCACTTGTGTCTCATAAAAACCACTAGCAGGTTGATGGATCATTACCCTGATGATCATAATAAAAGGTTTCTTTATCTCGCATGATGAAGCGAAGAGAAAAGAAAAATAAGAATAATAAAAAAAGATAGAATTGAACAACCGTACAGGCATAATTTGTGCATTGCATACGGCTCTACAATAAAATTGACCCTTACCCTTGAAGAAAGAAAATCTATCAGACTTGGGGCAGATAGGTAAATGTAGGTAAATGATCAAAAAGCCATCCTTCCTTTGAGAGGATTTCCAAAATACTATGACGGCTCCGTTGCTGTATATATTTATTTAATTTTGTTGTCTGTGATTCAGCAATCCCAAAGTTTCTTTTTGATTCAATATCTTGTTTTTCGCGCTCTTTCATAACAAAAATTTTGTTAAGAGTCTCCCGGTGTGAAAACAAAAAAAGTTTGTGACGCTGAACTGGACTCCCGATAGATAAGAGAAAATCGGAAATCTTTTTTATCTCATACTACTCTCTCGATACATAATCTAACGTTTTGAAAAAAAAAATTCTCATATCGAATTCGAAGTGCCATGCTATTGTTACTTAATATTCATATGGCGAAGGCATAGTCTTCTTTTTTCTTTCAAATAAAAACCTCATTGGCGCCAAGCGTGAGGGAATGCTAGACGTTTGGTAATTTCTCCTCCGACCAGGAGAAAAGATCCCATGGAGGCAGCTAACCCCATGCATACTGTATGGACATCTGGTCGTACAAATTGCATAGTATCGTAAATAGCTATTCCAGGTATTACCCACCCCCCAGGAGAGTTTATAAACAAATAAATATCTTTGGTATCGTCCTCGATACTAAGATATACCATAAGACCGATAAGTTGATTCGAGATCTCGCTATCAA